ATTTAAAGGTATCCATTAAACACAGTCTAAAAAAATATATCGATCATTCGATTCGTTTCAATTGAGTGATTTAATCCGGTATAAATATTAGAAAGGGCGGAAACACCGTCTTCGCAAACATGAATAGATATATATCTTTATTTTACAATTTTTCCCAAAAGGGATTTATCTTTATCCCCAGCCTCGGAGGAAGGGTTTTTCTTTGATGAAAAGTTTTCTATTTTTAGAGTTAAATTTAAATATAGTTAAAATTGAATGTACATACCTATCCAAAATAATATGAATGACTCACTATTCACTCGGTTTTTGGTCCATAATCATTATGTAGGAGAGATGGCCGAGTGGTTCAAGGCGTAGCATTGGAACTGCTATGTAGACTTTTGTTTACCGAGGGTTCGAATCCCTCTCTTTCCGTACTCGTCAACTAATTCACCAATGTTACTGACTGCAATGCATCAAATAAGAATGGATACTCCAACAGTTAGACCTTTCTTTTCTTTGATATAGATTCTCTATCCCTACCCCGAATTTCTGTGGTACGAAAAATACTGGACAAAATCGACAAGGAATGAAAATACCCTACCGATCTATGATACATGAATAAGAGAAAAATCCCCAGATGAAACCCCTTACCTTACTTACCCCGGGTCCCTTTACTTAAGCCAAAATGGAGGGGGCAAAATTGTCCGAACCCTTGTTATTTTAGTTAGGGTTAAGTCTGACGAGAGTAATATTCTACAACTAGCAATTCATTTATTTTCAAACCGACCCATTTACTATCTATTATTTGATTGACTAATCCTTCATATTGGAATGGGTGAAGAGTCAAATGTTTTGGTAATTCCTCACGGGGGGGTGAATCAAGATAATTTTGAATCAGAGCCCTAGATTTTTGCTCATCCCTCACTGTAATAATATCTCGGGGTTTGCAGCGATAACTTGGTATATCTACTATACGACCATTAACTAAAATATGTCTATGGTTAACTAATTGGCGGGCTTGAGGAATAGTCGAAGCCATACCTAATCGAAAAAGGATGTTATCTAAACGCATTTCAAGTAATTGTAGTAAAACCTGACCTGTTGACCCTTTGGCTTTTCCGGCGATCCGAACGTATTTAAGTAATTGTTGTTCTGTAAGACCATAATGAAAGCGCAATTTTTGTTTTTCTTCTAAACGAATACGATATTGAGATTTTTTGCCGGGGCGCGATTGGTTTCTAAGATCGCTTACGGCTCTAGGCTTTTTACTAGTTAGCCCCGGTAAAGCCCCCAGACGACGGATTTTTTTGAAACGAGGTCCTCTGTAACGCGACATAAAGACTCCTTATTTTTTATGAAATTTCATAAAACAAAATTAAAACTAAACTAAAATATGATAAATTAAGCGAAATTTACTGAAGTATTATAAAGAATAAATAATTAGAGGAATTGTATCAATATCCGTACCTTATTGTATATAAATAATTGTATTATATTGTATATAAATAATTGTATTATATAAATTTATATAAATAAAAAGAATTTTAAATAATAAAAATTAAGGGTTCTTTTCTTAATTGATTTGTTCTACAGAGACCGAACTCCTCCAATCCAATTTTTATTCATAATTGGAAGTTCCTACGAAATAATAGAAATAGATCAGTGACCCTTGGGAAAAGGGAAAGAGGTTTTTCACTTTGATTTCACATTATCAATTAAATTATGTAAAAAATAAAACAAATGGAGAAAAGCCGGCTATCGGAATCGAACCGATGACCATCGCATTACAAATGCGATGCTCTAACCTCTGAGCTAAGCGGGCTCGCATAACATAAATTGTACACACATACTAGTTTAGTAAACTACTGAGATATTAACTGTTCATTCTTAGCTATTTCATAAGAAATATGATTTATATAAAAATAAATATATAAAATAAAATATATAAAGAATATTTCCAAAAATATTGGATATTTGAATATTATAGAACATACCTATTAATATAGCGATATTTAATTTCGATCTATTTCTCAAATATATGTTTATCGATAATCAATATCTTAATTAGCTTAATTAGATAGTAAGATTTTTTTTTACTATTCTATAGTACTATTTTTTTTTGATATTTTATTATATATTTAAATTTGTTTATATATTTTATTTAGAATTATCTTCTAATTATAAATTAACGGAATGATTGTTTATAGCCATTTTATTAGTTATGGCTAGTAATTAAATTTTAAATTAATAATACTAAAAATTTCCTTTTCCTTTTTTTGTTATGTTATAGAGGGTCTGCCCTAAGAAAAGGATAAGAATAAAATGAAAGATAAAAGTGTAATTCAGATCATAATGAAACACTCCTCTGGTTTCATTCGAAAAGGTGAAAGCTAAGATGAAAAAAAAAAAAAAAAAAGAATCGACCGTTCAAGTATTCAAAATTGCACGGATAGAAATAGGGGCATATCTAAGTATATTAAATATATAATATATAGTATATAGTATAATATATATGTTA